ACAATATAGATTTCAACGAACTAAGTCAATGAGTCATAAAGATATATTTATATAAAAAAAAGATATAGATAAAAAAGTAGACATATCATTTTATTGAGGAATTATGGGACAAAAAATAAATCCGCTTGGTTTCAGACTTGGTACAACTCAAAGTCATGATTCTATTTGGTTTGCACAACCAACAAATTATTCCGAGAATCTAAAAGAAGATAAAATAATACGAGATTGTATCAAGAATTATATACAAAAAACGATAAGAATATCCTCTGGTGTCGAGGGAATTGGACGGATAAAGATTCAAAAAAGAATCGATCTGATTCAAGTCATAATCTATATGGCATTTCCAAAGTTATTAATAGAGGGTAAGCCTCGAAGAATCGAAGAATTACAGACGAATGTGCAAAAAAAACTGAATTGTGTGAACCGAAAACTCAACATTGCTATTACAAAAATTGCAAACCCTTATAGCAACCCTAATATTCTTGCAGAATTTATAGCCGGACAATTAAAGAATAGAGTTCCGTTTCGTAAAGCAATCAAAAAAGCTATTGAATTAGCTGAACGGGCGGGTACAAAAGGAGTTCAAGTACAAATTGCGGGACGTATCGACGGAAAAGAAATTGCACGTGTCGAATGGGTCAGAGAAGGAAGGGTTCCTCTACAAACCATTCGAGCTAAAATTGATTATTGTTCCTATCCAGTTCGAACTATTTATGGGGTATTAGGGATCAAAGTTTGGATATTTCTAAACGAATAAGAAACTTTTCCTTATCTTTAACGTTCCATCTTTCGATAAAAAAAATGACAAATTCTTACTACATTCTTATTCCAAAAGAATAAATGACAAATTTTATAAGATTGAATAAAAAAATTCGATTAATCACTTGATAGTGAAGGAATTGCTATGCTTAGTGTGTGACTCGTTGGTTTTTTTTAGAGTGATTAAATTTCAACAAAAACTCGTAGAATTTTTTAATAAAGAACTAAAAACCTACTCATCGCTTTGCATTATCTGGATAGAAAGAACCGGTAAAAATAGAAAATCGAAATAAAGATATATGAGATATCGGTGATATAATTATAGCAACTGAAATCAAATAATATTTTTCATAAAAAAGAAAGAAAGAAAAACGAATCTGATTATGAGTTGTAAAGCAATAAGAATATACAGATAAATGAAGGGGTGAAAGAAAGAGAGACAAAAAATATCAATGATATAGAATTCTAATATGTAAAGGTCCATGGGTTATCTCATAAAAGGTAGTGTAATAAAGCATCCATATTCAAAATTCATCCATATATGGATAAATATCTTCCTAGAACAAAGGAATCAAGAGCCGCGAGTCAATCAAAACTGAGAAAGTTGATTCAACAAAAAAGAATAAAAGAAATAATCAAATCTTATTAAAATAAAATATTCTTAGAGAGGCTCCATTGTAGAATTCAGACCTAACCATAAATCGAAAAGCGATGGGAACGACGGAACCTGCGAATACCTAAGATTATATTAAAAACAAATCTTAATGATTCATTAGGTAGGATGGCGGAAGGAACTAAGAACCAATCTATTGTTTTTAGAGGAAAAGAGTAAATATTCGCCCGCGAAAAATTGGATTTTTTTGAATTTAGAAATTTTTGCCAATCCGATATGATAATAAAACGAAAAGACAAATACAGATTCGTTAGAACCTTATACCAAAACAACATTATCTAGTTAGATACGGATAGCAAAAATTGTCTATAAGAATACATATTTCGTTATATATCAAAGCGAGATATACAAATTTCTAATAGATCAATAGATTCTATGAAAAGTCAAAAAATCCAGCGATTCGATTCTATTATATTATTCATTAAACATATGTATCTTATTGTATATTATCGGTTAAATATTTTTGAATCGATTCATTCGCGAGGAGCCGTATGAGGTGAAAATCTCATGTACGGTTCTGGAATAGAGATGGAATTAAGAAACAACCATCAACTATAACCCAAAAAGAACCAAATTCCGTAAACAACATAGAGGAAGAATGAAAGGAAAATCCTCTCGAGGTAATCATATTTGCTTCGGAAAATATGCTCTTCAGGCACTTGAACCCGCTTGGATCACAGCTAGACAAATAGAAGCGGGGCGGCGGGCAATGTCACGAAATGTCCGCCGGGGTGGACAAATATGGCTACGCATATTTCCAGACAAACCTGTTACAGTAAGACCTACCGAAACGCGTATGGGTTCGGGAAAAGGATCTCCCGAATATTGGGTAGCTGTCGTTAAACCCGGCAAAATACTTTATGAAATGGGCGGGGTCGCAGAAAATATAGCTAGAAAGGCTATGTCAATAGCAGCATCCAAAATGCCTATACGAACTCAATTCATTATTTCAGGATAATCATTAGAACGAAAGAGGTCCTTAGTATGAAAAAAAAATTGCAATTGTGGGTTTCTTTTTTTTGAACAAAGAATATTTTTTTTACTTCCACTTTTTGACTGAAAGAAAAAAAAAATGATATGATTCAACCTCAAACCTATTTAAATGTAGCCGATAATAGCGGAGCCCGCAAATTGATGTGTATTCGAATCATAGGAGCTAGTAATCGACGGTATGCTTATATTGGTGACATTGTTGTTGCTGTAATCAAAGAAGCAGTACCAAATACGCCTTTAGAAAGATCAGAAGTGGTCAGAGCTGTAATTGTACGTACTTGTAAAGCACTCAAACGTAGTAACGGTATAATAATACAGTATGATGATAATGCTGCGGTTATCATTGATAAAGAAGGAAATCCAAAAGGAACTCGAATTTTTTGCGCAATAGCCCGGGAATTGAGACAGTTGAATTTCACTAAAATTGTTTCATTAGCACCCGAGGTATTATAATACGAGATCGTGATATAGATATCTTATTTATTTTATGAATTGAATGAATATGAATGAAATAGATTAATTAATAGATTTTATCTCACAGATATACCTTGTGTAATAATTATTATATATTATGTGTAATAATTATTATATATTATAAAAGTATATATTTTTAATATTCAAATTAAAAGCATTATTAATTAATATTATATTATTAATTATAATGTAATAATTTATAATATAATAATATATTATTAGAACTATATATATATTATATATATTAAGTATTAGAAGTAGTAATTATTATATATATAATAATAATAATTTATTATATATATAATAAATTATAAATTATATGTAATTCAATTATATATAATTTATAATTGAATTAATATTTCATAAACTAAAAAATAATAATATTAAAATAAGAATAACGGATAAGAATAATAGATAGAAATAGAATTCTTCGATAAATATCGAATTCCATATGAGATATTTTATATAGATAGATATAATTTATAATAGTTCATTAGTTCATTTTCTAATATTCTATTTTTAGAGTATTCTATATACATCTATATATATATATTTATTTCTATTTATTATTCTATATATATTTAGATTATTCTATTAGAATAATCTTTTCTATATATAGAGTATTATTATATTCTTATAGTATTATTATATTCTTATATTCAATAGATTCAATATTTGATCAATAGATTCAATATTAGATATTTTATTCAATAAAAAAATAGAAAAATGGGAGCACGTTGATTATATCGAAAGTAAAGAGCAAGAATCATTTTCATTTATCGTGGGTAAGGATACCATTGCTGATATAATAACCTTGATACGCAATGCTGACATGAATAGAAAAAGAACAGTTCAAATACCACTTACTAATATCACCGAAAACATTGTGAAAATACTTTTACGAGAAGGTTTTGTTGAAAACGTCAGAAAACATCGGGAAAGCAACAAATACTTTTTAGTTTTAACTCTACGGTATAGAAGAAATAGGAAAGGATCATATAAAACTTTTTTTAATTTAAAACGTATCAGTACACCTGGTCTACGAATCTACTCTAACTATCAACGAATTCCTAGAATTTTAGGAGGGATGGGGATTGTAATTCTTTCTACTTCTAGAGGTATAATGACAGATCGCGAGGCTCGATTAGAAAGAATCGGCGGAGAAGTTTTATGTTATATATGGTAATTTTTCTGATCTCCGAATTATATGAGAAACTTCTATCCATTTTTGTGAAAAGAGAGAGAGAAAACGCAGATTTCTAATGTTACTCCTCATACATTAGTGAATGCGTGAAGAGGATTTAACTAGAATAGAGATAAATAAAAAAAAAAGAATTCATGAATATTTAATTACTGAATCACTTATCAGGGTATGTTCCATGTTCCTTTATCGAAATTGAATGAAAATAAGATTCTAGGCTATGTTTCCGAAAAAATTCGACGTACTCTTATTTTATATGTATACGACCGGGAAAATCCAAAATGGAAGTATAAGTCACTTAATTAAATTAGACTGTTTTTCAACTTCAACATTTCTTTTTTGAGGGGGGCACAATTAGAAGTTAAAAATGTAAGGAAACCTTATTTTCTTCCAATAAATAAATTCGACATTAAGTTAAGGAGTGACAAATATGAAAATAGGCGCCTCTGTTCGTAAAATTTGTGAAAAATGTCGATTGATCCGCAGGCGAGGGCGAATTAGAGTAATTTGTTCCAATCCAAAACATAAACAAAGACAAGGATAATATTTTCACAAAAAAGGGCTTTCTATTTAAATTAAATGAAAGTACCGAATGCACAAATCAAATAAATTTATATTAAAATAAAAAAATCTTATTAATATTCAATTAATATTAAATTCAATTAAATATTAAATCATAAAAATATAATATTTTAGATTCTATATTATAAGTACTATATTATAAGTATTATAAGAATTATAAGTATTATAACAAATCTTATTGATTAATAGAAATTTTTTTGATTGATATTTCAAAAATTCTATTACAAATTCGATTCTAAAAATTCTATTCTATATTAATAGAATTCTATATTAATAGAATATAGAATACAATTCATATAGAAAATATAAAATATTAAT